ACGCTCAATTACTTCAAATTTTTATGTTTATGGTAAATTTCCATATCTTTTTTGAATGTAATGAACCTATCCTCTCTTCTCTGTTACTATTCAAAAAGAAATATAAACGGATCACTAATCAAGACCAGAGTATTCGGAGGACTCTTCTGACCAAACAAAAAAAAATAAGTAAAAAAATAAGTATAAGTAATTGTCAGCAAAGTTGTTTTTTTTTTTTCTTCAAATCCAAAAATTTTTGTTACTTTATATGTAGGTCATCGACTCAGCGTTTGACATTTATTTACTATAGAATAGTAAAGAATTTTTATAAAAATAAAAAATGAACATAACAATAAATAAAGGATTCAAAGCATTTTATCGACATGAGTGTTCTATATCGAAAAATTTCTAACTACTCGTTTTTTTAATTGAAAACTGTCTCGGTATTAACATAGTGGTAGAAAGAATACCATGCTGCGCCTGGACTTCAAACGGTTTAGCTTTAACCATGTTAATGGCCCCACATTATTGGTTGATAGAAAATCAAAGTATATTTACCAACAAATTGCGAAATGCTATGGTTCTTACATATGATTTCTTTATTTATTCAGAAGTAATTCGCGAAACCATGCACCTTTAGTTAGAAAGAAAAAAAGAGGTACAGCTGGTTGAATCCAACCTATTCTTGAAATAAACAACCCGCACACACTCCCTTTCCAAAAAAGATCAATACACCAATCACTACACTGAGATTTATTAGATTTGTTGCTAAAATATCGGTATTAAACCCGAAACTCCCGGCGGATGGCCAGTGACCCAAGAAAACGAAAGAATCGGTTCCATTTTTCATATGATCTCCTCTTGTATTTCTTATATTATAGATAAACTCAAAAAATCGTTGTATTACTTCACCCCTTTGCTACTTCTTCCAAATTCATTTTGTTCAGTTGAGATTCCCAATAAGAATAATACTTATTGAAATAGAATTAGTTGGAATAAAATTAGGTACTAGGTTTCGTGTGAATTGCAAAATACCTCCTTTGTTGCAACACTTTTCCTTTGGACTAAGAAGGGGAAGGAAGAAAGCGAGTGGGTAACACTAATTCCTCATCCTCAAATCAGTCCTTCCCGTGGTTTATTTTCTCAACGAAAACGAATAAGTAATTTTGTAGGGGCGATATTTTGATAGAATGTGAAAAAGCAACTTGCAAGTCCAAGACCATAAAAGAAATACGTATTTCTCATATTTCTTTTCTCGGATTAAACAAAAGGATTCGCAAATAAAAGCGCTAATGCTACAACCAATCCATAAATTGTTAAAGCTTCCATAAAAGCTAAACTAAGCAATAAAGTACCTCGTATTTTTCCCTCTGCCTCGGGCTGTCTCGCAATACCTTCTACAGCTTGGCCCGCAGCAGTACCTTGACCAACTCCAGGTCCAATAGAAGCAAGCCCTACAGCCAATCCAGCAGCAATAACGGAAGCGGCAGAAATCAGTGGATTCATGATAAGTTCCTCACACACAAAAAAAGAAATGGTTAATGATACAATCAACCAATGAATTATGACTTAATTATTCCATTGCTAATATTCATCCAGTCGAAATAACTAAAAATTCCGAATTGAAATAGAAAATAAATCATAATATTATTGAATCATTAGATCATTAGAAAGACTTCATCTTTTTTAGTTCCTATTTGTAGAGTCTTTCTCAATCAATACAACTTGAGTTTTTCATTTCCTTTTTCTAATCATTCTTCGATCTTTTTCTTTATTTCATCTGTTTATTGATTCAATTCACATTCAAAAACGAAATGGAAGCACTTCGGTTGGCATCCCTATCTAAATTTAGATAGGGCAAATTAAATATTCGTTCATATATAACTTGTCAATATCTAATATCAAATATACATATGTTTCTTCCATAACGTAAACCGCCTATTTTATCTTAAATTCAATCGGATTTTCTAATCATTCTTCGTAACATCTAACCTACAATATCGACAATAGTTAACTTATAGCCATTAGACCCCACATACCTGGTGCAAACCCCCTCTACTAACCAACTCCTTTTTCTTTTATTTTAAACTTCACTTTTCGAATATCTTTTTTTCTATTATCGTAAACTGTATTTGTATATTTAGAGAATATAAATAGATTATCTTGATAGAATAGAAAGAGTATCTTGAGCCACACATATATTGCCTTGATCTAAGCTAAAAATGGACTCTTCCTATGACTAATCAATGATGACCCTCCATGGATTCGCCTATATAAGCTGCAGCTAAGGTTGCAAAAATAAGAGCCTGAATACCACTTGTAAATAATCCAAGGAACATGACAGGTATAGGAACCACTAAGGGTACTAAAGAAACAAGAACAACAACTACTAATTCATCCGCTAATATATTTCCGAAAAGTCGAAAACTAAGTGATAGAGGTTTTGTGAAATCTTCTAAGATGTTAATGGGTAAAAGAATTGGAGTTGGTTGAATGTATTTACCAAAATAACCTAATCCTTTTTTTGTAAGACCCGCATAGAAATAGGCTACTGACGTGAGTAAAGCTAAAGCAACAGTAGTATTTATATCATTCGTGGGTGCGGCTAACTCCCCATGGGGTAACTGTATGATTTTCCAAGGTAAAAGAGCCCCTGACCAATTAGAAACAAAAATAAATAGAAACATAGTCCCAATAAAGGGAACCCAAGGGCGATATTCTTCTCCAATTTGAGTTTTGCTCACATCTCGAATGAACTCAAGCACATATTCAAAGAAATTCTGACCGCCAGTCGGAATGGTTTGTGGATTCCGAACAACTATAGCAGCTGAACCTAATAAGATAGCAATTACAACCCAAGAAGTAATAAGTACCTGGCCATGGATTTGGAAACCCCCTATTTGCCAATAGAAATGTTGACCTACTTCCACACCGGATATATCGTATAAACCCTTTAGTGTATTGATTGAATATGATAGAACATTCATATTGTCCTCTAATAGAAATATAACTTTAAAAGAAATTAATTATTTTGATTCAATCATCTCTTTCTCGACTTGTCTACTTGAATTTAAATTTCATTTTCTATTTAGTAAACGGATTAATCATATAATATCCCCAATTTATATATTTTGAGATTAAGGAATAGTAACCGATTCAATTATAGAATTTATATAGTAACCGATTCAATTATAGAATTTATGAAGTCAATTTTTGATTTTATTATTATTATGAATCACAGATTTCTTATATAGCTAGAACGGCCCTCACAAATAGCAAATACTAATTTTGTAAGAATTAATCGGATTGAAGCTATAGCGTCATCGTTCGCCGGAATCGAAATATCCGCAAGATCTGGGTCACAATTTGTATCGATTAAACAAATCGTTGGAATTCCCAAAGTAATACATTCTCGAAGGGCCATATATTCTTCTTGTTGGTCAACGATGATTACAATATCAGGCAACCCTGTCATATATTTAATCCCACCCAGATATGTTTGCAAGTGAGATAATTGTCTCTTCAACATGGCTGCATCTCTCTTCGGAAGACGAGCGAGTCTCCCCGCCTTTTGTTCCATTCTCAAGTCCCTGAATTTATGAAGTCTCGTTTCTGTAGTGGACCAATTCGTTAACATACCCCCAAGCCACTTTTTATTAACATAATGGCATCGAGCCCTTATTGCAGCCCATGCTACTAAATCCGCTGCTTTATTTTTTGTACCAACAATTAAAAATTGTTTTCCTCTACTTGCTGCATAAAAAACTAAATCACAAGCCTCTGATAAAAAACGAGCAGTTCTGGTAAGATTTATAATATGAATACCTTTGCATTTGGCAGAGATATAAGGTGCCATTCTAGGATTCCATTTCCGAGTACCGTGACCAAAATGAACTCCCGCCTCCATCATCTCTTCCAAATTGATGTTCCAATATCTTCTTGTCATTTCTCCCCACACTTTCTCTTTCTTTTTTAAGAAAGAGATGAGGTATCCTGAAATAAATAATTGTTCCAATGGAACCTTCTTTTCGAACGCGGATTGGCCATTGATACACAATCCAAACCATTAATTCCTTTCTATTCGTTATTATTTGAATTTCTTTATTTTATTACATTACTAAATTAAATAACCATAACAAATACAGAGAAGATAAAAAGGATGAATCTTTTCTATTTTTTATTAAATCCGAGAAATCATTGTTGTTTTGATCTATCATGTAAATTCTTTGAAAGACAAGAATCAAATAATTCTCTGTGGTAAAACAAAATATCTCTCATTTCTCCCTCGAATAGATTCTTTTTTTTTGTTTTCAAGGGAATGTTCTTATGTTGACTTGAACGATGTACAAATCCCTTGAATCCCGTACCAACAGGTATCATCCCTCCCAAAACAACGTTTTCTTTTAGTCCTTTCAACCAATCGATACGGCCCCGTAGAGCAGCTTTTGCTAAAACGCGAGCAGTTTCTTGAAAACTTGCTTCGGATATAAAACTTTGAGTATTCAGAGATGCTCTCGTTATTCCCAATAAGATAGCTCGGTAACAGATCGCTTCTTCCAAAGCCCGCCCCGTTCGTTCCGCTCGGAACAATCCAACTAGTTCTCCGGGCAAAAAAACATTAGACATTCCGTCTTCTGAAATCAAGACTTTTGATGTTATTTGACGTACAATAATTTCTATATGCCTATTATGGATCTGCACCCCTTGGGACCTATAAACCTTTTGGATCTTATTAACCAAAGAAATACGACTTTGCGCTATAGTTAGCTCAGCTCCAATCAAGAATCCCCAAGGAATTCCAAGAATTCTTGTTAGAAGTTCGTTCCAACCAGCAACCCTCTTTTCTAAATTCATCGATATTGAATCAATCGAGCGAACTTCTAAAACTTGTTCCACTTTTGGAAGACCTTGCGTTATATCACCAGATCTCGATTTTTCATATATAAATGTAACTAATGTATCCCCTTCATAAATGATTTCCCCATAATGACCATGAACTGTTGCACCTGGGGTAGCCAAAT